CAGAACGAAACGGCCATAATAAAGACGCTTACTGTCTGTTCTTGATTCAACACACTTCCACTGTAGTGTTCGAGTGGATACTGCTACTTCTTCTCGAACCATACTAATATTATTGTTTGATCAGATCATTGAATCATTTATTTCTATTGCAATCCATTCAATTTTGATTTCTACACACGTCTTTTTTTAGGAGGCCTACACCCATTATGTGGCATAGGGGTTACGTCACGTACGAAACTTAATAGTATACCACTTCTACGAATGGCTCGTAATGCTGCATCTCTTCCGAGACCAGGGCCTTTTATCATGACTTCTGCTCGTTGCAGACCCCGATCCACTGCCGTACGAATAGCATTTCCTGCTGCGGTTTGAGCAGCAAATGGTGTCCCTCTTCTTGTGCCTCTGAATCCACAAGTACCAGCGGAGGACCAAGAAACCACCCGACCTATTACATCTGTAACAGTCACAATGGTATTGTTGAAACTCGCTTGAACATGAATAACTCCTTTTTGTATTCTACGTCCATTCTTACGTGAACCAATTCTTGGTATAGCTTTTGTCATATTTTATCATCTCATAAATATGAGTCAGAGATATACGGATATATCCATTTCATGTCAAAAAAGATCCTTTATTTGTACATCGGACCGTTTAGAAAGTCCCTTGTTAGAAAGATTACCCCTGTCTCTGTTTATGTTTCGGATTGGAACAAATTACTATAATTTGTCCCCGCCTACGGATCAGTCGACATTTTTCACAAATTTTACGAACGGAAGCCCTTATTTTCATATTTGTTATTCCTTAATTCCAAATATACTCCTTGGAAGAAAATAAGTCTCTTGAAATTTTGAACCTCGAATTGTATTCCCATGAAAGGAATGTTTAAATTCAAATAAAAAGCCACCTAATCATTCGACTCTTTGTTGCGAAGTCTATAAATTATACGTCCCCTAGTTGAATCATAACGACTTACTTCGATTTTGACTCTATCTCCTGGTAGTATCCGGATAAAACTCCGTCGGATCCTCCCCGAAACATAACCTAGAATCAGATCTTCATTGTCTAAACGAACTCGGAACATACCATTGGGAAGTGATTCAGTAATTAAACCTTCGTGAATCAATTTTTGTTCTTTCATTCCAGGTAACCCCCTTGAAGTATCAACTAATGGAGGAGGAGTAATAGTAGACAATTCGTCTTTCCTCTCTTTTTCCCAAATAGCAAGTTACGGATCAAATTCGGATACCAGAAGGATCACCAGATATAATACAAAATTTCTCCCCCAATTCTTTCTAGTCGAGCCTCTCGATCTGTCATTATACCTCGAGAAGTAGAAAGAATTACGACCCCCATTCCACCTAAAATCCTAGGAATTCGTTGATGGTTGGAATAGATTCGTAGACCGGGACGACTGATACGCTTTAAAATATTTCTATATGTCCCTTTCCTATTCCTTCTATGTCGCAGGGTTGAAACCAAGAAATATTTGTTGTTTTCCCTATGTTTCCTAACATTTTCAATAAACCCTTCTTGTAGAAGTATTTTAACAATGTTTTCGGCGATATTAGTAGATGCTATTCGAACCGTTCCTTTTTTATCCATGTTAGCATTTCTTATAGAAGTTATTATATCGGCAATAGTGTCCCTACCCATGACGAACTAAAATTATGGGTGCCTTCCAGTTTTGATATAATCAACATGTTCCTTTTTTTTTTTTCATTTTTTCTTATTTATTTATGAATTATTAAAGGTATATGCGTGAGACACAATCTACTAACGTGATCTATTTCAGAGACCTGACTATACTCTATCACGGTCTCATCTACTAGTATTTATAAGACTTCAGGAGCTAATGAGACTATTTTAGTGAAATTCAACTGTCTCAATTCCCGCGCGATCGCTCCAAAAACTCGAGTTCCTTTTGGATTTCCTTCTTGATCAATGACAACTGCTGCATTGTCATCATATCGTATTATCATACCGTTGTCGCGTTTGAGTTCTTTACATGTACGTACAATTACAGCTCTGATCACTTCTGATCTTTCGAGAGGCATATTGGGCACTGCTTCTTTGATTACAGCAACAATAACGTCACCAATATGAGCATATCGTTGATTACTAGCTCCTATGATTCGAATACACATCAATTCTCGAGCCCCGCTGTTGTCCGCTACATTCAAATGGGTCTGAGGTTGAATCATATCATTTTTTTTTTTTTGAATCTGCTCTTTCAATGCAAAAGGCAAAGGAAAAAGAGAGAAATATTGTCTGCCCAGAAATCAAAAAATCTGCGATTGTATTTTTCATCACAAATACCCTTCACATACCTATCACGCGATAATGAATTGAGTTCGTATAGGCATTTTGCACGCAGCTATTTCAATAGCTGCTCTGGCTACAGTTTCTGATACTCCGCCCATTTCATAAAGTATTCGACCGGGTTTAACGACAGATACCCAATATTCGGGAGATCCTTTCCCCGAACCCATACGTGTTTCGGTAGGTCTTACTGTAACGGGTTTGTCGGGAAATATACGTACCCATATTTTTCCACCACGGCGTGCATATCGTGTCATTGCTCGTCGTCCTGCTTCTATTTGTCTAGATGTGATCCAAGCGGGTTCAAGTGCCTGAAGAGCGTATCTGCCGAAACAAATATGATTGCCTCGATAAGATATTCCCTTCATTCTTCCTCTATGTTGTTTACGGAATCTGGTTCTTTTGGGGTTATAGTTGATGGTTGTTTCTCAATCCCATCTCTACTGCAGAACCGGACATGAGAGTTTCTTCTCATCCAGCTCCTCGCGAATGAAACGATTCAATAAGATTACGTATATGTATTTATTGAATGAATAATACACTGAATCATGGAATTTATTGATATTTAATCTGTCACACGGGAATCCGTATAGTATATAGTATATATGGCTAGACGGATATTTCTATTTTATTTATATGGGATAATGCCTTTCTTTTGAAAATGAATCCTTGACCTTTACCGAATCTGTCAAAATACTGCAATCCAATAATGGTTTCGCGGGCGAATATTGACTCTTTCCATATTTGCTTCATTCGTAGGGTGAACCCATGACCTATCAGAAGAAATTAATTGGTTCCTGGTTGATTCCGCCATCCCACCCAATGAATCATTAGGATTCGTTTTCAATAGAATCTTCCGCAGTCACAGGTTTCGTCGTTCCCATAGCTTTTCCATTAATGGCTAGGCCTGAACTATGCAATGGAGCTCCTAATTAAATTCGTTCCCGAGCCAATCTCCTCAGTCTCTATTGACTCGGGGCTCTTTATTATTTGTATTTTTCTTATGAACCGTATTCATCTAATTATGGACGAATCAGTATTGATGCTTTATCACACTGCCTTTTATGATATGATGTGATTGATAGACCATACATATTGGAATCATATATCATGGAGATTCTCCTTCTCTCTTTCTCTCGCCCTTCCAGTTACCCACATCCCTCTATTTTTCTTTCCAACCTATAAATGGATTTTTCCTTTATGGAAAAAAAAAAGATTTCAGTTGCTACAACTATATGATCGATACATCATATGGCGACTGCTTCCTTGGATCTCGATAATACAAAGCAATGAGTTGGTTACTAGTTCTTATAGTTATTAGTTAGGGGCTGGTCTGTTTTTTGAATCCCAACTTTAAATAAAAAACCAACGAGTCACACACTAAGCATAGCAGTTCCACCAAAAGGTCAATCGAATTTTTATTCAACCTTATAGAATTAGAATTGCTCATTTTTCATTTTTTTTTTTTATTGAAGTGAAAAGGAATAGTTTGTAGTTTTTGTTCTATCACTGAATAGAATGGCAAGCAAAGGAAGGGTCCATTATTGCTCGTCTACAAATATCCAAATTTTGATGCCCAATGCCCCATAGGCAGTTCGAACTGTATAGGAACAATGATCAATTTTAGCTCGAATGGTTTGGAGGGGAACCCTACCTTCTCTGATCCATTCGACACGTGCAATTTCTTTTCCGTCGATACGCCCAGCAATTTCCACTTGAATTCCTTTTGTGTCTGCTTGTTCAGTTAATTCAATAGCTTTTTTCATTGCCTTTCGAAACGAAACCCTATTCTTTAATTGTAGAGCTATATATTCTGCAAGAATATTAGGTTGTCCATAAGGTTTTGCAACTCTTGTAATAGCAATGTTAAGTCTCCGATTCACAGAATGAAGCCCCTTTTGTACATTGATCTGCAATTCTTCGATTCCTCGTGTTTGGCCTTCTATTAACAAATTTGGGAATCCAATATAGATTATGACCTGGATCAAGTCCATTTTTTTTTGAATCTCTATATGTGCAATTCCAATTCCTTCGAAACTTGAAGATACTCTTATATTTTTTTGTACATATATCTTGATACAATCCCGTATTTTTTCATCTTCCTGGAGACCTATGTAATAACTTTTTGGTTGTGCGAACCAAAGGGAACGATGACTTTGGTTTTCGCCAAGGCGGAAACCGAGTGGATTTATTTTTTGACCCATCTTTTTTTTTCTCTCTCTCTCTCCTTCTCTATATATCTTTCTATTATAGGATCTCTCCATACATTTTTTGTTTCTAAAAATATATCCTGATCTGTTTTCTTTTTAGAGCTATCCTTCAATACAATAATTATATGACAGGCGGGTCTTTCTATCGGATAACTACGTCCTCTAGCCCTGGGTTTTAACTTTTTCACGATAGTACCCCCATTGACTTCGGCTTTACTAATGACTGAATCAGCTTCGTTGAAACTTTTATTGTGACTAGCATTTGCTGCTGCAGAATAAACCAGTTTAAAAATGGGATAAAATGCTCGATAAGGCATGAGTTCCAGTAACATAAGTGTTTTCTCATAGGAATGCCCACGAATCTGATCAATGACTCTTCGTGCTTTGTGAGCAGACATACATATACGTTGAGCTAAAGCTTGTACTTGTGTACTTGAGCTCCTCTTCATCTTCTGCTTTTTCAAGGTCTTCTTCCACTTTCTCCACTTTGACATAAGATAAGGTTCGCCTCCCGCCAATGAACGATGAGCACCTATTTCACTTTATTTTATTAACGGAGAGATCTAGTATCGTTTCTCGCGTGTCCCTGGAAAGTAAGAGTAGGTGCAAATTCTCCTAATTTTTGACCCACCATACGATCCGTTATATAAATAGGTAAATGCGCCTTTCCATTATGAATGGCAATTGTATTGCCGATCATTGTGGGTATAATGGTAGATGCCCGGGACCAAGTTACTATTATCTCTTTTTCCTCTCTCATGTTAAGCTTCTTTATTTTTTCCAATAAATGATTAGCTACAAAAGGATTTTTTTTTAGTGAACGTGTCACGGCCTATTATTCCCCCCCCCTTTTTTTTTTTGAAAAGACGAGTAAAAAACAATATTTATTTGATTTTGAATATTCCTATTTACGGCGACGAATAATAAAACTATTACTATATTTATTCCTTTTCCTACTTCTTCTTCCAAGCGCAGGATAACCCCAAGGGGTTGTGGGTTTTTTTCTACCAATCGGGGCCCTCCCTTCACCACCCCCGTGGGGATGGTCTACAGGGTTCATAACTACCCCTCTTACTACAGGACGCCTACCTAGCCAACACTTAGATCCGGCTCTACCCAAACTTTTCTGGTTCGCCCCAACATTACCCACTTGTCCGACTGTTGCTGAGCAGTTTTTGGATATCAAACGGACCTCCCCAGATGGAAATCTTAATGTGACCGATTTACCCTCTTTTGCAATCAGTTTCGCTACAGCACCTGCTGCTCTAGTTAATTGTCCACCCTTTCCAAGTGTGATTTCTATGTTATGTACGGCCGTGCCTAAGGGCATATGGGTTGAAGTAGATTTTTCTTTTTGATCAATAAAAACCCCTTCCCAAACCGTACAAGCTTCTTCCAAAGCATACGGCTTTCCGGATGTATATATATATATTATATGATGATATCTAGACAGATGGATTTTATATGAATCGTGTGATGAAGTACCACATGAGTGGATATATAGGAATACAAATCTGCCAAATCACTCATGTTATGATCTTATACATCCTAGGTCTCTCCGTTTCGTCATCTGGCTTATGTTCTTCATGTAGCATTCAGACCGAATGACTCTATGAAATTACGTCGCTACTTCCACATATTACGGGTAACGTAGGAGACATCTCTATTTTTCCCCGGGGGAATTTTTAGAATTACCACCACTTAGCTTTCAATTCACCTCTGACCATCAAATGAAATGTGAATAACCCATCCTCTTCTCTTTGAAACAAGGGTCGCTTCCGCTTCTGTCCGTGCTTCAAACAATTTTGTCTTCTCCATATTACCATATCTGGAGTGTCAATAATTTTATATGAGGAACTACTGAACTCAATCACTTGCTGCCGTTACTCTTCAGTTTTCTGTTGAGGTCTATCCCGTAGAGGTACTCAAATTGGATCAGTGATCAATTTCTAGGTTTCGTCGTAAACCCAATTGGTTACTTCCAATTACGTAAATCCATAGTTCAAACCGCACTCAAAGGTAGGGCATTTCCCATTGATATAGGAACTTCTGTACCGGAAACAATGGTATCTCCAATTATAGCCCCTCTGGGATGTAAAATATATCCTTTCTCACCATCTCCATAGTGTATGAGACAAATGTATGCATTTCGATTAGGGTCATATTCTATGGTTACGATCCTAGCAGATATGTCTTTTTCATTCCGTCGAAAATCTATTTTGCGGTATAGACGCTTATGGCCTCCTCCTCTATGCCCTGCGGTAATGATTCCCCTGGAATTACGACCTTTACCACAGCGATGCTGTCCATAGATCAAATTATTTCGCGGATTGGATTTCACTTGACTGTCTACGGATCCTTTGCGTATGCTCGGGGTAGAAGTTTTGTATAAATGTATCGCCGTGTTATTTAGTATTTTTTTTTTTTCTTTTTTTTTTTTTACTTAAATGATTATAAGAGGTAAAATAGAATAACCCGGTTGAAGCGTAATGATCATACGTCTGTAATGCATTGTATGTCCCATAATGGGTCCCATTCTTCTACCCTTTCCCGGGTAGTTGATGACTATTTATTACTTTGACGCCAAAGAAGAGTTCGACCCAATGCTTTATTTCTGTCCTAGTTGATCCTGATTCGACATTACTAGTTGATCCTGATTCGACATTACTAGTTGATCCTGATTCGACATTAGAAGTATATTGATTGTTCCCCAATAACCGAATACTTTTTTCTGTAAAGACTACATATTTGATTCCATCCATAAATCTACTTTCTTCCCCACGAGTTCCAGTATCGATAAGAATTCTAGTTCTTACTCTTCATATGTTATGGTTGGTATGAATATACCATACCAATTCGTTATGTATGGATGATGAGATTCCATTGATACGGAGCCAGTGGAACTAGCCTTATTGAATGTCCCCGTTGGCCTGCATCCAGCAGGAATTGAACCTACGAATTCGCCAATTATGAGTTGGGCGCTTTAACCATTCAGCCATGGATGCTTCACTGGGGTCATTGTACATCGCAAGTGACCCAAATTCAATTCACTTAGATTCTTTTGGATTCTTTAGGAGGAATCAATGAAATGAGAGGACATCAATTCAAATCCTGGATCTTCGAATTGAGAGAAATCAAGAATTCTCACGATTTCTTGGATTCATGGATCCAACCCGATTCGGTGAAATCTTTCACTTCCTTTTTTTTCCACCAAGAGCGCTTTATAAAACTTTTTGATTCCCGAACTTTGAGTGTCCTAATTTCACGTGATTCACAGGGTTCAATTCGTCGACATTGCACGATCAAAGGTGTAGTACTGCTTGTACTTGTAGTAGCGGTCCTTATATACAATCGAAATAGGGTCGAAAGAAAAAATATCTATTTGATGGGGCTTCTTCCTAAACCTCTGCGTTCCATTGGACCCCCAAATTATACATTGAAAGAATCCTTTTGGTCTTCCAATCTCAATAGGTTGATTGTTTCGCTCCTGTATCTTCCAAAAGGGAAAAAGATCTATGAGAGTTGTTTCATGGATCCGAAAGAAAGTACTTGGGTTCTTCCAATAACTAAAAAGTGTATCATGTCTGAATCTAACTGGGGTTCGCGGCGATGGAGGAATGCGATCGTAAAAAAGAGGAATTCCGGCTGTAAGATATCGAATGAAATTGCAGCTGGAATTGAGATCTCATTCAAAGAGAAAGATATAAAATATCTGGAGTTTTTTTTTGTATCCTATACGAATGATCCGATCCGCAAGGACCATGATTGGAAATTCTTTGACCGCCTTTCTCCGAGTAAGAAGCGAAACATAATCAACTTGAATTCGGGACAGCTATTCGAAATTTTAGTGAAACATTTGATTTGTTATCTCATGCCTGCTTTTCGTGAAAAAAGACCAATTGATGAGGGGGGGTTCTTCAAACAACAAGGAGCTGAGGAGACTATTCAATCAAACGAGATTGAACATGTTTCCCTTCTCCTCTCGAGAAACAAGGGGGGTATTTTTTTGCAAAATTGCGCTCAATTTCATATGTGGCAATTCCGCCAAGATCTCTTCGTTATTGGGGGGAAGAATCGGCACAAATCGGATTTTTTGAGGAACGTCTCGAGAGAGAATTTGATTTGGTTAGACAATGCATGGTTGGTAAACAGGAATCGGGTTTTTAGCAAGGTACGGAATGTATCGTCAAATATTCAATATGATTCCATAAGATCCATTTTCTTTCAAGTAACGGATTCTAGCCAATCGAAAGGATTTTCTGATCAATCCATAGATCCTTTCAATTCCATTAGTAATGAGGGTTCGGAATATCACACATTGATCAATCAAACGGAGATTCAGCAACTAAAAGAAAGATCAATTCTTTTAGATACTTCCTTTCTTCAAACGGAACGAACAGAGATAAAATCAGATAGATTCTCAAAATACCTTTCCGGATATTCCTCAATGGCTCGGCTATTCCCGGAACGTGAGAAGCAGATGAATAATCAGCTGCTTCCAGAAGAAATAGAAGAATTTCTTGGGAATCCTACAAGATCAATTCGTTCTTTTTTCTCTGATAGATGGTCAGAACTTCATCTGGGTTTGAATCCTACCGAGAGGTCGACTATAGATCAGAAATTGTTGAAGAAACAACAAGGTGTTTCTTTTGTCCCTTCGAGGCGATCGGAAAATAAAGAAATAGTTGATATATTCAAGATAATTACGTATTTACAAAATACCTCCTCAGTTCATTCGATTGCAGCAGATCCGGGATGGGATATGGTTCCGAAGGATGAACCGGATATGGACAGTTCCAATAGGATTTCATTCTTGAACGAAAATGCATTTTTTGATTTATTTCATCTATTCCATGATCGGAACAAAAGGGGATACAGGTTGCACCACGAGTTTGAATTAGAAGAGACATTTCAAGAAATGGCAGATCTATTCACTCTATCAATAACCGAGCCGGGTTTAGCCTATCATAATAAGGAATTTGGCTTGTCTATTGATTCCTACGGAAAATTATTGAATGAGGTATTCAACTCCGGGGATGAATCGAAAAAGAAATCTTTATTGGTTCTATCTTCTATTTTTTATGAAGAGAATGAATCTTTTTATCGAAAGATAAAAAAAAAATCGGTCCGGATCTCCTGCGGGAATGATTTGGAAGATCCAAAACCAAAAATAGCGGTATTTGCTCACAACAACATAATGGAGGCGATCTATCAATATAGATTGATCCGAAATCAGATTCAAATCCAATATAGTACCTATGGGTACATAAGAAATGTATTGAATCGATTCCTTTTAATGAATCGACCCGATTGCAACTTCGCATATGGAATTCAAAAGCACCCAATAGGAAATGATATTCTGAATCATCTAACTATAATAATAGATAAGATCAACCAACATTTATCCAATTTGAAAAAGAGTAAAAAGATTAAGAAGAAGTGGTTCGATCCTCTTATTTCTCGAACCGAGAGATCCACGAATATGGATCCTAATGTATATAGATACAAATGCTCCAATGGAAGCAAGAATTTCCAGGAACATTTGGAGCATTTCGTTTCTGAGCAGAAACACCGTTTTCAAGTAATGTTCGATCGATTACGTATTAATCAATATTCGATTGATTGGTCCGAGGTTATCGACAAACAAGATTTGTCCAAGTCACTTCGTTTCTTTTTGTCCAAGTCACTTCTCCTTTTGTCCAAGTCGCTTCTCTTTTTATCTAAGTCACTTCCTTTTTTCGTTGTGAGTCTCGGGAATATCTCCATTCATAGGGCCGAAATCCGCATCTATGAATTGAAAGGTCTGAATGATCAACCCGGCAATCAGTTGTTAGAATCAATAGGTGTTCAAATCGTTTATTTGAATAAATTGAAACCCTTCTTATTGTATGATCATGATACTTCCCAAAGATCGAAATTTTTAATCAATACAGGAACAATATTACCTTTTTTGTTCAACAAGATACAAAAGTGCATGATTGACTCATTCCGTACTAGAAAAAATCGCAGGAAATCCTTTGAGAACACGGATTCCTATTTATCACTGATATCCCACGATCGAAACAATTGGTTGAATCCTCAGAAAAGTTCATTGATATCTTCTTTTTATAGAGCAAATAGACTTCAATTCTTGAATCATCCCCATCGCTTCTGGTTCTATTGTAACAAAGGATTCCATTTTTATGGGGAAAAGACCCGTATCCATAATTATGATTTTACATATGCACAATTCCCCAATATCTTGTGTATTCGCAACAAAATATTTTCTTTGTGTTTCGGTAAAAAAAAACATGTTTTGGGAGAGAGAGAGACTATTTCACCAATTGAGTCACAGGTATCTGGCATATTCATACCTAACAATGTTCCACAAAGTGGTAACGAAACGTATAGCTTGTACAAATCTTTCCATTTTTCAATTCGATCCGATCCATCCGTTCCTATTTACTCGATTGCAGACATTTCTGGAACACCTGTAATAGAGGAACAAATAGTCAATTTTGAAAGAACTTATTGTCAGTTTCTTTCAGATATGAATCTATCTGATTCAGAAGGAAAAAACTTGCATCACTATCTCCGTTTCAATTCAAACATGGGTTTGATTCACACTCCATGTTTTGAGAAATATGTGCCGTCCGGAAAGAGGAAAGAACTGAGTCTTTGTCTAAAGAAAAACGTTGAGAAGGGGGAAGTAGGTAGAACCCTTCAACGAGATAGTGCTTTTTCAAATCTCTCAAAATGGAATTTGTTCCAAACCTATATGCCATGGTTCCTTACTTGGACGGGGTGTAAATATCTTTATTTCACCTTAAAAAACAATATTTATTTGATATTGAATATTCCCTTTCAATATTCCCTAAGTGGCAGTCAAAATTTTGTGTCCGTTTTTCATGATATTATGCCTGGATCAGATATATCATGGCCAATTCCTCAGAAAAAGTGGTGGTCGATTCTTCCACAACGGAATCTGATAAGTGAGAGTTCGAGTAAGTGTTTACAGAATCTTCTTCTGTCCGAAGAAATGATTCATCGAAATAATGAGTCACCCATTCCATTGATATGGACACATCTGAGATCACCAAATGCTTGGGAGTTCCTCTATTCAATTCTTTTCCTTCTTCTTGTTGCTGGATATCTCGTTCGTACACATCTTCTCTTTGTTTTCCGAGCCTCTAGTGAGTTACAGACAGAGTTAGAAAAGATCAAATCTTTGATGATTCCATCATACATGATTGAGTTGCGAAAACTTCTGGATAGGTATCCTACATCTGAACTGAATTCTTTCTGGTTAAAGAATCTCTTTCTAGTTGCTCTGGAACAATTAGGAGATTCTCTGGAAGAAATACGGGATTCTGCTTCTGGCGGCAACATGCTATTGGGTGGTGGTCCCGCTTATGGGGTCAAATCAATACGTTCTAAGAAGAAATATTTGAATATCAATCTCATCGATCTCATCAGTATCATACCAAATCCCATCAATCGAATCACTTTTTCGAGAAATACGAGACATCTAAGTCGTACAAGTAAAGAGATCTATTCATTGATAAGAAAAAGAAAAAACGTGAACGGTGATTGGATTGATGATAAAATAGAATCCTGGGTCGCGAACAGTGATTCGATTGATGATGAAGAAAGAGAATTCTTGGTTCAGTTCTCCACCTTAACGACGGAAAAAAGGATTGATCAAATTCTATTGAGTCTGACTCATAGTGATCGTTTATCAAAGAATGACTCTGGTTATCAAATGATTGAACAACCGGGATCCATTTACTTACGATACTTAGTTGACATTCATAAAAAGTATCTAATGAATTATGAGTTCAATAGATCCTGTTTAGCAGAAAGACGGATATTCCTTGCTCATTATCAGACAATCACTTATTCACAAACCTCGTGTGGGGCTAATAGTTCTCATTTCCCATCTCATGGAAAACCCTTTTCGCTCCGCTTAGCCCTATCCCCTTCTAGGGGTAT